GTGAATTTATCTAATTCTATTCTATATAGAATAGAGTGGCGATTAAAATGAATGATTTCCTGAGTATAAATCATGAATCAAAAATGGAAAATCATAAAAGATGGAAAAAGCTTTGGTTTCGCATCTATTCATATCATGCCATTATATTGAATATTGACAATTTCAAAAAACTGTTCATACTATGATCATAGTATGATCGCGTTCAGTCAAATATGCCCCCATCGTCTAGCGGTTCAGGACATCTCTCTTTCAAGGAGGCAGCGGGGATTCGACTTCCCCTGGGGGTAGGGTACTACGAAAGGAAGTTGATCATGGATTATCAATAAACCTAGAATTTATTCTTCCTGGGTCGATGCCCGAGCGGTTAATGGGGACGGACTGTAAATTCGTTGGCAATATGTCTACGCTGGTTCAAATCCAGCTCGGCCCAAGAATTAGCTGATCCGCCATAATAAAAATAAAAAATGCCCATTTTTTTTTTGTTTTCCAGAAAAGCCAAACAAAAAAAGTAGGGAAAAAGTAGGGAAGAATAAGACTAAAAAAAAGTCCAATTTTCTGATATATCCATCCCTACCGCTATTTGTTTTTTATTTGTTCTATTTATTTGTTCCCATAAATTCTGAATTTGATAACGATCTAGATTCATATCAGGATCATTTTGTATAAAGTTTAATGAAAAGAAAGAGTAAAGTAAACAAAAAAGACTCTTTTTTCATTTTTAAATTGATTCTCGATCAATTTATTTGGCAATAACGAAAGGATTCCTAGTAAATAGGAATCCGCGCTGCTCTCACTAAAGTGCATATCCGTATGGATATCAATATATCACTCGCGCCTTTGTTTGTTACAACACGGCGATTCGAATCTAAAATCTAAATAGAAAATGGCTTGAATGAAATCATAAGAATATCTATGCTGTACACTTTTCTTTATTTCCCTGGGATTGTAGTTCAATTGGTCAGAGCACCGCCCTGTCAAGGCGGAAGCTGCGGGTTCGAGCCCCGTCAGTCCCGACGGATGCAATAAAAAAAATACATCAATTGATCCCTCCATTTTATGTGAAAGGGGATACAAATGACAGAATGTCAGTCCCAACGATATCCTTTTTTTATTTATTTTTTCCTTTCTATTTTTTTGTTGGGGTTTACTTGTAAACTATTTGTAAACGGTGAAAGTGGAAAAGCAGTCAGATGATACATCATCAGATGATTGTACAAGGAAAGTGGTAGATTATCGAAAAGAAAGAGTGGAAAAGAATATATATAAATAAAGGAAAGGAATTCTTGTGATTGGACCAGGAATCCCATTTTGTATTCGGTGTGGATAAAAGATCTTCCTATGTTATACTATTCAATTCTCGACGGTGAATCGATTTGATAGCTTAGATATTGTTATTCATGATATTGATCCGATTCGATGTCATTGAAATATAAGTCATCGCATTGAATTTACAAGCGACAAATTTATCATCTCTATGGGATTAAATCCCGAGTTATTGCGAAGTAAAAAACAATCAAATTATGGAAGTAAATATTCTCGCATTTATTGCTACAGCGCTGTTCATTCTAGTTCCTACTGCTTTTTTACTTATAATATACGTAAAAACGGTCAGTCAAAGTGATTAATTTGAATGAAACTTGACTTTTTTATTTTTATCAAGGATTTAAGAAAGAAAGGATTCCAATTTCACGTCTTAAAAAAAATGAAAGGACTAGAATCAGCAGTATCCTATAAGACTCGATAGTATGGTAGAAAAATATATATGAATCTTTCTACCATACTATCTATATCTATTATTGTAATGTATAAAGATACAAGCTTAATATAGATGAATCTACAATATGTATCTTCATCCATGTCGATATCAATTAAATATAGGTAATGTACATAGTATCTCAATTTTATTTCTTCGCTGGATCTATTTTATTTGTGTTGATTTCAATCAATCTGAAATAATTGAAAGGCAAGTCTTACGATTTTCTAATTCTTTCATTTCATGGATTTGATTCTTTTGATGGATACCGAGATTCATATTGAAAATAATCAGAAATGAAGGAAAAATGGAATAGGCATATATTAATTTAATAAAAAAAAAACGAAACCCAAGTAATCTTTTTTTTTAACATTCCAAAGAAGTAATGCATTGAGCAGTTGACAGATGATCCAAAGAGTTCAGTTCTATGGTACCTTTTCTTCGTATTTCGTTTCGAAAAAGGGGTAGACCCTACCGATTTATAATTTAACTTCTTTTCTTTGATCCATGATATGAAATAAGTCAATAAAGCATGGCATAAATGAAATTCCTAAAATAATAAATAAAACAGGGGGTAAGTGTCCAATATGTGACTCCACTGAGGCAAGATCTTATTAAATAAAAAACTACTTTTTTCTCTTTGAACAGTAAGAGTAAAGAGGGAAGGAAATAAAAACAAGTTTACTTTCGAAATACGAACATGGGAATTATTGAAATGTTTGTTTGATTTTGATTGAAAGGGTATTATTCATCTATATTATTCATAGAATACATTACTTCACTAGAATCCAAGAATTTCGAAATGAAGACTAAAAAAATAGTTAAAAAAAAAGGCTTTGCAAAAGGATCTTGAAAGCAATTGATACGGTTTGATTCCTCAAACCAATTAGGAGTACCCCTAGAGTCCACTTCTTCCCCATACTACGAGTGAAAGGGAAAATGTAAAGACTACCATTAAAGCAGCCCAAGCAAGACTTACTATATCCATGTGTATTATGTCCCCTATCTCTATGAATATGAAACAAATATGAAGGAATTTTTCCATTATTGTTCACTAATAATAGTGGAATTACCGGCGCATAGTCAAAAAGAAAAGGGAATTCTAATTCTGACACACCACCGTTGATGAAACACTTCAATAAATCCGCTTATAACTTATAACAAGTTCTTATATGATTTCTAGTAAAATCGAGAACCATTAAGCACAAGCAAAATACGCAGTAACACTTTTGGAAGTATCAAAAGAATGTTCCTCGCATGTAGGAATAATAAGACTTATTCTTTCTTTTGGTGTCCCTCATTAAGTAAAAGCCAATTATCCATCCAATCTAATATTAATTGGATGCCTCAACACTCAGAGACTTTCATCAGTCTGTATACAAAGTATCTTCCAACCCTTCTACAACCATTCATTAGTTAATTAGCCCCTCCCATTATCCAATCTAATTCAAGACTCCGCTAGTAGCCCCTCCATTAGTAGGGGAGGGGCTACCATATCAAGATTTACTGATTCCCTTCCACTACTCTAGTTTTTACTTGAATCCTAGATTACAACACTTTAGAAAACAAAACCTCCGGAAGTTTATAATCAAGAAAGTATCAAGAGTTCTTTTCTTACACTTGTTTTTGCTGGAGAAAATTTGTCGAGTTATATCAGCAAAACAGAATATAGAATTTCGAGTTTTTTGTTGATCAGGCGACACCCGGATTTGAACTGGGGAATAAGGGATTTGCAGTCCCCCGCCTTACCACTCGGCCATGTCGCCAAAAGGCTACAAACAAAAAAATGAGAGTATCCCCCTTTTTTTTTAGATTGGATCCATACTTTCAATTGGTTATAGTATCTAAAGACACACAATATCTAAAAACTTTCCCTTTCTTTTTTCTTTTCTATTGAAAAAGAAAATGTGGATTCTCAGTTACAAAAGTCAAAATTCAGGACAAATAAATTGGAACCATTAACTATTTACTATTGACTGCAAATTTATAGACGATTCTTCTTCACTTGTCTTTTTATAATGGTATACTAAAATAAAAAATGGATACATAACTAATCAGTATTGATTTTTTTTTATTGAAAAAAAAACTTTCTGAATTTCACTTATATTATAATAGAATAATATAACAGCAATTCTATGTAAACCCCAGAACATAAGTTGTTACACAGCTATAGTTATCTAATGAGGTATTTTATCTATCTAGATATGATGTCCATAGGGAATCAGCAAGAAATTATCGTGTTTCAATTTTTCATTGAATAGATTAAAATTAAAGAAAAACTAGAATTTTTGATAGAGCACGCCATGTGTTGTCTCCACTAGAGCGCTATAATGGAATAAAAAGAAAAGAGGAAAGACATATATAAATAGAAATGGTATATCTGCACATGTTTAATAAGCCCTCTTTTCGTACGCACTTCAATCATAGTCTAAATATTCTACTAAAAAACTAAAAAGTGGGTAAAAACATCTCTCTTCTATGCGAATCATTTTTTGAACAATGGGATCCATGAAAAAATTAAGTGCTAGAAAAATCAACTCTTTCCCTATATATATTTTATGATTATTTTGTCTTTATCTCAACGAACAGATCAAATCAGGAATTCATTTCATTTTTCTGGTATTCAATCGGATTGGAATATGTAATATCATAATAATGGTAGAAATTGAATTATTATTTTTTTTTGATATTCTATACAAAACTCCATAAGGCTAAATGGCATTTATCAATTATTTTCTGTATCTGTTTGTTATAAATAAAAATTCAAATTTGAGTATAATTTTTCTTCTTCCGTTCATACGCATTTCAGATTTCATCCATCCCATATATATTATATGGTATATGGAGTTAGATAAAATTTCATGTGATTCAGTAAACAGAATAGAAATTCAATTCCATCATTATTAGATCGATTCATATGATTCGATGAAGACTGAGAAAAGAATGGGATTTTTTTGATAAATGGGAAATTCAAAATGCTCGGGGATGAAAATGGGGAAATGTCTACAATACCTGGGTTGAATCAGATACAATTTGAAGGATTTTGTGGGTTCATGGATCGGGGCTTAACAGAAGAACTTTATAAGTTTCCAAAAATTGAAGATAGAGATCAAGAAATTGAATTTCAATTATTTGTGGAAACATATCAATTAGTGGAACCGTTGATAAAAGAAAGGGATGCTGTATATGAATCACTTACATATTCTTCTGAATTATATGTATCCGCAGAATTGATTTGGAAAAGCAG